ATCATTATATCTATATTATTAGTTATATTAGTTATAACTAATAATATAGAACTAGATATGACTAAATAGAATTAATAGTAGATATGACTAAATAGAATTAATAGTAGATATGACTAAATAGAATTAATAGAATTCTATTTTTCTAATAGATATTTTTCTAATAGAAATATATGACTAATAGAAATATATGACTAATTAGTATGTGACTAATTAGTAGAATTTTCATTCTATCATATTAATTACAATTACATTAATTATTATTTATACATTCTATTTTTTTTTTATGCATTTTATACATTTTATTTATATATTTATACATTATATTTATATTTTTTAATTTAATATATATATATATATATATGTTAATGAATATGTATATATATATATTAGTTAATGAATATGTATATATATATATTAATATATATATTAATGATAATGATAATTTAAAATTATAAACTATGATTATAAAAAATCTAATTATTTCTTAATATAAAAAAAATTTATTTCTTAAAGTAAAGCAGTTATAGCAATAACTATAGCGTATAGCGAGCGGATCGGTCCTAAGAAAAGATAAGATAAGGATAAAGATACAATCCAAATTAGAATGAGACATTCTTCTGGTTTCATTCGGAAAAGGAAGAGATAGGACGAAAAAAAAAAGAAGAATGAATATCGACCGTTCCAGTATTCCAAATCGCACTGTAAAAAAGAAAGGGAGGGAGAAACATATATATATATGGGATATATCTATCCATATTGAATTGCGGATACATCAATGATAGAATCATTTCTGATTGAAACAAGGTTTATCCAATAGAAATAAACTGATAGAGGATCGCCAAAAAAATCAAATAGCATACACTTTTTCGATATGGGAATCATTATCTAATGAATTCAACGGTTCCAAAATAAATGAAAGAGATGGGTGGAATTCCAACTGGATCTTGGTCTCAAATCAAAAGGGGATATGGCGAAATTGGTAGACGCTACGGACTTGATTGGATTGAGCCTTGGTATGGAAACCTACTAAGTGGTAACTTCCAAATTCAGAGAAACCCTGGAATTAAAAATGGGCAATCCTGAGCCAAATCTTTATTTTGATAAAACAAGGGTTTCTATTTATAAAACTAGAATAAAAAAAGGATAGGTGCAGAGACTCAATGGAAGCTGTTCTAACGAATGGAGTTGACTACGTTGTGTTGGTAGCTGGAATTCCTCTATCGAAATTACAGAAAGGACGGCCCTATATATCTAATACGTACGTATACATACTAACATATCAAACGATTAATCACGACCCGAATCTATCGAATATATATATATGAAAGAAAAAATTCAGAGTTATTGTGAATCCATTCCAATCGAAGTTGAAGGAAGAATCGAATATTCAGTGATCAAATCATTCATTCCAGAGTTTGATAGATCTTTTGAAAAACTGATTAATCGTACGAGAATAAAGAGAGAGTCCCGTTCTACATGTCAATACCGACAACAATGAAATTTATAGTAAGAGGAAAATCCGTCGACTTTAGAAATCGTGAGGGTTCAAGTCCCTCTATCCCCAACAAAAAGTCCATTTTACTTCCTAACTATTTATTTTCATCAGTGGTTCAAACAAAATTCACTATCTTTCTTTCTCATTCACTCTACTCTTTCACAAATGTATCCGAAGAAAAATCTTTGGATCTTATCCCAATTTGGATAGATATGATACCTGTACAAATGAACATATATGGGCAATGAATCTCTATTATTGAATCATTCACAGTCCATACCATTATCCTTACATTTATTAGATAAAATTTTTTAATACTTTACTTTACTTTATTTAGATTTAGTCCCTTTAATTGACATAGATACAAGTACTCTACTAGGATGATGCACGGGAAATGGTCGGGATAGCTCAGTTGGTAGAGCAGAGGACTGAAAATCCTCGTGTCACCAGTTCAAATCTGGTTCCTGACACATGAATAATATATCGGATAGATATTCATACAAATTAATCGAGACAGATCAGGATATATATTCGTTAATAGTCAAGAGCATGATACATACTTATTCATCTAGCGTATAGATATATACCTCCATTTTTAGAGATGGGTAAAAAATATATGTATGGTTATGGTAAAGAACTAAAGTGGGATTATGTTCCTTTTTTTTTGTTTCTTTTTTCTTTCTTGTTTGTTCATATTGTGCTTTCTCTCACTCAAAAAGAGTGTTAAGTCTTCATATATATATCAAAAAAAAAAAAATAAAAAAGTTTTAAAAAAACTTAAAAAAAGTATAGAGGGGTTGAAGGATAGGAATAGACAGGATGCATTTCAGACACAGTACAAATAAAATTCAATCCCTTTTTATTTCGGAATTTCGCTTTTTCTTTTATATTTATTCTATTTCTTCACTCTTGCTTACGTTACTTTCCGAGGTCTGTCTAAGTGATGTGCGCGGTACAAAGTTCATGGTGCAGAACTCTTTTGATTCATCTTTTTGTTTCTGCTCA